ATAGAATATCTATGTCCTGGAACCAAAAATATTGAATAATGAAACCTGAGTAGGAGTATGACCTGTAGTGAGTGACATAGTCGTCCTCCCAATAAGTGGGGTGGCTTATCATTATAATGAACAAATGTTAAACTTTATTTTATATTTCTAATTATAATAGTATGGCTATACTATAACTCATTATGTTATAATAATAACTAACTCATTATAATTATTATAATAAAGACTATTTATTATATTTATATTATATTATGCGTATGATTATTTTTTTATTAAAAATATCAACAATATCTCTATTATCCACTAAAAAATGAAGACTCAAACTGGAGTTTTGTGGAAAAAGCCCCTTATCGGATTTGAACCGATGACTTACGCCTTACCATGGCGTTACTCTACCGCTGAGTTAAAAGGGCCTATTTTATTCCATTCCTGAATGAGCCAATGTGAAGACGTATACATAATATACGTACATCTATTATATACATAGGTGCATGCAGTAGACCCATGGTGTCTAATTTTGGAATAAGAATTTTTTTAGGCAGTCTAGGCTAAACCCTAATTTCTTTTTTATTTTTATAGACCCCTATCACAACGAGATTCGCTCGATTGATACACAATTTAACATAAATCCAAGATATTTGATATGTGATCAAATCATGTAATGAAAAGACCCAACTCGTACCTGGAATCAAGGTCTTATAACAAAAAAAAGAAACTTTCTATTGTTTCCTAATTTCCGAGCCCTGAGATAGGCATATCTCATCTTAACAATGAGTGAATCGGTGGGTGAAAGTTGAACTGAAGAATGGGGTTTAACCTTTTTCTGTCGGACAAATCGCCGGGGGGATCCTATACTTCATTAATTATAACATTACTTCATTTCATATAGATCATATAGAATAGAGAAGTAACGTTTATTATTTTCTATTTCTATTATAGAATGTTTATACATTATAATGATATGGATATATCATATTTCTAATGATATAGAATCTATTTCTATTATAGAAATATAGAAATATAGAATGGTTCGTGAACCATAACCATGAATGAAGAAGAAAAAAATTCTATTGGAATCGCCAAAGATGGAAAACTTATTCGGATTTAGTTACACCATTACATTATTACATTATATTGACAATTACAAAAAACTATTCATACTATGAGTATAGTATGATGTCGATCGGGCGGATATGCCCCCATCGTCTAGTGGTTCAGGACATCTCTCTTTCAAGGAGGCAGCGGGGATTCGACTTCCCCTGGGGGTAGGGTACTACGAAAGGAGGTTGATCATGTATTATCAATAAGTCTAGAATTGATTCTTCCTGGGTCGATGCCCGAGTGGTTAATGGGGACGGACTGTAAATTCGTTGGCAATATGTCTACGCTGGTTCAAATCCAGCTCGGCCCAAGAATTCGCCGATCCATCATGAGATTCTATAAAAAATTTGTCCTCTGGAAACGCCTGGGGAATAAAGAAAAGAATACATTTTATATCCTATCAAGCCTATATATATTATATATATTATGAATAAATTGTTCCCGTATATTCTTAATTTTTTAATGATCTAGATTCATATCATGAAATATAATATAGCGAAAGGATTAAAGATAAAGAATAAAAATATTTTTTCATTGAAGGATTTCTTACGATTTAACACGATTTGACAATAGGATTACTGGTAATCCCTGTCGTTCTCACTAAAGTCCATATCCATGTGGTATGGATATTAAATATATCGCCCCTTTCTCTGTTACAATACGACGATTTAAAATAAAATAGAAATCGTTTTAATCAAATCATTAAGAATATGTATGCAGTATACCTTATTTCTCTGGGATTGTAGTTCAATCGGTTAGAGCACCGCCCTGTCAAGGCGGAAGCTGCGGGTTCGAGCCCCGTCAGTCCCGACCTAGTACCCGATGACTCCATCAATTCATCTCTTTATTTTCTGTCAAGGGGTGGGGAGTGGGATCTAATTTCCGTAGGGGGTACTAATTTCTTTTTTTTTTCCGTTTCGAATTTCTTATTGAGAAATTTCAATTACTTCAATTAGTACCGATTGGTGTGGGATAGACATATGTGTATTGCTACAATTGTTGGTAGCACCCTATTTTGTTTGGATTCCAAGAGATGCCTGTCTGGTTTTTCGATTGCTCCCGATCCGTGGAAGGAAATCGAATACCCATATATATGTTTTCACCAGAGTACATACACAAAATTTTATTCGTTTATTGTACGATACAAAATTAACTTAATTTGAACATAGTTACCTCGATAAAATACCTTTAAGATTAAAAAAGCTACCCCCCCCCCCCCCCTTTTTTCTAACTCCTATTTTTTATAACCTAAATTATTAATTGGAAACAATCTATTTATATCATTCAAATTTTGCACTTCATTTTTGATATATGTGTCCCAGTACCAATCCAAGGAAAGAAAGGAGTATGTTAATAAAAGAAAGATCAAACAAAGAAAAGATCCACCCCTCTTCTCTTAGTGAGGGAATTTAGAATATTTTTTTATTCCCATTTAAGTGGAAGGTCCTATCGAAGAAAGAACAAACGAAAAAATAGTGAATTTGTCGAAATATTAGATCTTTTCTTCTTTTCCATTTAACTTCTACTATTTGGGTTGGGTTTATGACCAATGGAAGTGGAAGATGGGATGGGTCAGATGAGATGATACCTCATTATATGATTATATGATTCTATATAGGTTATAAAAAATAACGAATGGATAAATTAAATATAAATAATAATAAATTCAACGGGATTCTTGATTGGATCAGGAATGAAATTTTTTATTACGTTTTTATTCCGTATGGATAAAGGATCTTCCTATGTTATACTATTCCATTCTCGACGATGAATAGATTTGATAGCTCAGATATTGTTATTCATGATATTGATCCGATTCAATATCATCAGGATGTATTCCTCCCATTGAATTTATAGGAAAAAGATTTAGAATCTCTATGGGATTAGATCCCGAGTTATTATGAAGTAAAAGATGAAATTATGGAAGTAAATATTCTCGCATTTATTGCTACTGCACTGTTCATTCTAGTCCCTACTGCTTTTTTACTTATCATTTACGTAAAAACGGTCAGTCAAAATGATTAATTTGAACCAAGCTTGATTTACTTTTAAGTTCTTATCAATACTGGAAGAAATAAAAGGGGTTCAAATTCCACGTCTTAAATGAAATGAGCGGATTAAAATCAGCAGCATATAAGATCTGATAGTATGGTAGAAAGAAATATAGGAAACTTTCTACCACACTATCGATTATTATATAAAACTAGAAAGTTGGACAAAGATATATAGGCTTAATTTAATATGGATATATATATTGATATATGTACATATATTACACATGTGTGTAATATACATATAAACAGTAATACAATTCGAGTTCTTTGATACATCCATTTGATTTGTACCGATTTCTATCAATACGATATAATTAAATGCCCACTTTGACTCTTATGTCTTACGGTTCTAATTACTGATTTTACTATTATTTTATATTTTATTTATTTTTTTTTTATTTGGAATATGGATCCCGGGATCCGCCGAAACAATCAATGGAAGAAGATATGGTATGGGCGTAGAATAGATTATATAAAAGAAACCTAGTCATCTTTTTTTTTAGCATTCCGACAAGGGGTAATTTATTTAGCCGTTGACAGGTGATTCCAAGGAATTCCACGGGAAATTCTTCATATTTGTAAAATTCATATTTGTAAAAAGAGTAGTAGATACCGCCTATTTCTAACGCGTGAACCATGATATTAAGCGAGTCGATAAAACATAAATAATATTTATATTTATAGGAGTCTAAAGCAAAGGTAAATGCACAATATGTGAATTGCCCAGCGCAAGATCTTATTATGTGTAGTACTTCGTTGGACAAACACTATATCGATGTTTCCCCCGGTATAAAGTACATATCTACATAATAACAGATGGACTTCCTCTTTGAACAGTAAAGCGAGAAACAAATAAAAAAGGGGGTTGGTTGCTCCTCATTGTAATATCCATATATAATTCTGTTAAAAGCTAGTTCATCGAAATAGAATATTTAGGGCTAATTCGGTTGGAAAAAATTTCATATCATGTGTATTTCTTTTACTTTCAAAATACGAACAGGGGAATCATTGAAATATTTGTTTGATTGAAAGGTTATTCTTCATCTATTACATTACTTTAACTAACTGGATTCTCGTACTGGATTCTCGTAGAATTTTGAAATGAAGATATTTTTCTTTAAAAACGCTTTGCAGAACAGAACGATCTGTGAAACTATTAATACAGTTTGCTTACTCAACTCAATTAAATTAGTAATGATCCTAGAGTCCACTTCTTCCCCATACTACGAGTGAAAGGGAAAATGTAAAGACTACCATTAAAGCAGCCCAAGCAAGACTTACTATATCCATGTGAATTATGTCCCCTATCTCTCTGAATATGAAGAAACTCTTCCATTATCGATCACTAATAATAATGTAATCAATGGCACAGAGTCAAAAAGGGATTCTGAACGAGGGCTATTGATGAACCAATCCAATAAACCCCACCCATAACAAGTTCATATATTATTTCTGGTAGAATTGGGAAGCATTAAGTACAAGCAAGATACGCAGTTACTTTCTTGTAATTATCTCGTAATTATCAAGGGAATGCTATTAATGGAACATGCACGAATAGTAATACCTATTGTTTCTTTTATTCCCAAAAAGCATAACAATATATATATACAATCAAGATGGATCACTATACATCATATATCCCTATCTACCGTTCTAATACTTCTAATACTTAATTAAGGCCTCCTGAGTATTTCACAAAGACACTCGGGGGCCTTATATTCTATTACATTCTTGCTTGGATGTTACCGAAAATAAAGAAGTTTTTTTCATTATCTTTTTTTATTCTATTCTATAAAATTCTATAAAAGAGGCCAATTGTTTATCCAATCCAATATTGATTTAATGCCTGAGCACTGATAAATTATATTATCGCGAGTCTGTATACAAAGCATCTTTCACCCCTTCCACAGCTATCAATTCCCCACTCAACTATCTAATTCAAGAATCGGCCATTAGACAGTACATTAGCACTGGAAGTCTTGATAGCCTAGTCCTTCCTATACGAAAATCCTCTCTGGAATCCCCAGCACAAGGATTGACAGTCTTTTAACCTCCAGCTTTTTAAAATCAAACAAGTATCGGAAGTTCTAATCCTTTTCCTATGCTTATGCTAGGCAAGGATTCGGCGACTTATATCAGCAAGCAAAGGGATTTCGGGTTTTTTTTTGATCAGGCGACACCCGGATTTGAACTGGGGAAAAAGGATTTGCAGTCCCCCGCCTTACCACTCGGCCATGCCGCCAAAACGATAAAAATAGATGGAAATATGCCTTTTTTTTATTTGATTTGCATCTTTTTTCCCATTTTCCTTACCTTATTCCTTTCCTAATAAACCTAAACTAAAAAAACCCTTACTTTTTTGATTGGAGCCGGATCCTTCTATTAATTGTATAGTATCTAAAATATCAAAACACACAACGCCTAAAAATCCCCCCCCCTTTTTTTTCTATTGAAAGAAAAATTTTTGGTCACACAATCAAAAATTCAGTGCAAATTAAATTTGACCCATTAACTATTGACTGTTAATTCATGAAAAGTTCTTGGATCTCAAATAAATTGTGTTTCCTTAATGGCATAATAAAATACAATTGATACACAACTAATCAGTATCAATAATTTTCAATAATAAATCCTTTTCAATTTCAAGTATAACACCAATTATGTGTATATGTAAACCCCAGAACAGAAGTTGTTACACGGATATACCTAATCCGGGATCATATTTATATATGATATGTCCATAGGGAATTAAGGTAATTAGCGTGCTTCAATTTTTCATTGAATATAATGAATATCAAATAGAAATTATAATATAGGACGGTCTGCGTTACCCCAAGTGAAATTGGGATAAGGGATATGCCGATAGTCTTTAGTCTTCGTTTCATGTGCTTAACTTAATAAATACAACTGCGCACTTCAACCGTATTCCGCGAATTTGACTAACAAATGGGTAAAGATGCCTCCCTTTTCTGCGAATAATTTTTGGGCAACGGAATCTGCGAAAAAAGTTAAGTGCTAAATTAAATAAGGGGTAACCTCTATAAGGTTCCTTTATGTCTTTATCTCATTCATAGAGAACAGATCAAATCCTGAATCCATTTACTTTTTTTATAGTACCCAATCAGCGGATCCTAATATCATAGTAATAGGTAGAAATTTGATCACTTTTGATATTCTATACAAGATTCCATTCCATAAGTTAAGTCTAAACGTCATAATTTTGTTTCCAGGAATGTTTTATGAATTCATTTCCATTTGTATCTGTTGCAAATTTTAATTTGGAGTAAGTAGAATTTTTTTTTATTTCTCTGCTCATACGTATTTAATGCATTACATCTATGATATGAAGTTGGGTAAAATTTCATGCGATTCAGTAAACAGAATATAATTCCATCATTGCTAGATCAATCCACATCATTATTAGACCGATCCATATGGTTCGATGAAGAATGAGCCTTGGAAAATGAATGGGATTTTTTCGATAAATGGAAACTAAAAATGCTCCGGGATGGAAATGAGGGAATGTCTACAATACCTGGGTTTAGTCAGATACAATTCGAGGGATTTTGTAGATTCATTGATCAGGGATTGACGGAAGAACTTTATAAGTTTCCAAAAATTGAAGATACAGATCAAGAAATTGAATTTCAATTATTTGTGGAAACATATCAATTAGTAGAACCCTTGATAAAAGAAAGAGATGCTGTGTATGAATCACTCACGTATTCTTCTGAATTATATGTGCCCGCGAGATTAATTTGGAAAACCGGTAGGGATACGCAAGAACAAACCATATTTATTGGAAAAATTCCTCTAATGAATTCCCTGGGAACCTCTATAGTAAATGGAATATACAGAATTGTGATCAATCAAATATTGCAAAGCCCCGGTGTTTATTACCGTTCAGAGTTGGATCATAACGGAATTTCGGTCTATACCGGTACCATAATATCAGATTGGGGAGGAAGATCAGAATTAGAGATTGATAGAAAGGCAAGGATATGGGCACGCGTGAGTAGGAAACAAAAAATATCTATTCTAGTTCCATCATCAGCTATGGGTTCGAATCTAAGAGAAATTATAGATAATGTTTGCTACCCTGAAATTTTCTTGTCTTTCCCAAATGATAAGGAGAAAAAAAAAATTGGATCAAAAGAAAATGCCATTTTAGAGTTTTATCAACAATTTGCTTGTGTAGGCGGGGATCCGGTATTTTCTGAGTCCTTATGTAAGGAATTACAAAAGAAATTTTTTCAACAAAGATGTGAATTAGGAAGGATTGGTCGACGAAATATGAATCGTAGACTTAATCTTGATATACCTCAGAACATTACATTTTTGTTAC